TGTAAAACAGAAAAATAAAGATTGATACAAAAAAGAAATAAAAAAACAAATAAAAAGGAGTTCTCGCATATCCTAAATATTTGATACCTTCGCTAGCAATAAAACTAAGAAAAGCAAAACAATTAAATATTTGGTCAATAATTTTTAAATCAAAACAACGAATAATTTGAGAAAACCTTCGTACTTGGGAAACAAAAAAATTCTTATAAAAAGTATCTATATAAGCACGATTATAGGCCCAGTCATATATCACAAAGACTATTTTGTCGCGAATAACTCTCTTAAGGCTTTTTTGATGAAACGAATTAATTAAAAGAAAACTTTTGAAAGACGAATAGGTGGGTTTATATAATAAAAATGCTATAAATATTCCGCAATAAGCAATCCCCCCGGAAATTACCGTATGCTTTAAAAACTCGGCTAAATCTGTTGAATTAGTATGATCCAAAAGATAAATAGCAGGCTGTAACCATTGGGTTAAGATATCGAGATTTAAACCAAGCTCCTTCGGGATTCCTAAGAATCCAATTACAAAAGTTACAAAACACAATAGAATTTGTGGAAATAACATAGTATTTTCTGATTCAAAAGGATCAGAAGTATAAGAAAATTTGGTTTGATTCTCCCCTTTCTCATCAATTGTTAAAAAGCGAAAATTTTTGTTAATTGGCTTTGAACCCTTTTTTCCCCATAGAGATATTGAATCAGGAAGGTTATTTTTTTTTCCACTATAATTTTGAAAACCAACGTTTAAATGTCCTTCAAAAGTCATTAAATAAATCCGAAACATATAAAATGCGGTTAATCCCACTGTGCCCCAAGCTATTAGGGCGAAAATCGGTGAATAAAGCAAGCTATCATTAAGAATTTCATCTTTTGACCAAAAACAAGCAAGGGGCGGAATACCACAAAGTGAAAGTGTACCTAATAAAAAAGCACCTTTGGTTATTGGTACGTGTTTTGTTAAACCGCCCATAATAACCATATTCTGACTTTTTTCGGGAGAATAACCAATAATAGTCTCCATTGAATGAATAACGGATCCAGCTGCTAAGAATAATAATGCCTTGGAATAAGCATGAGTAATCAAATGAAATAAAGCACTTCGGTAAGACCCCATACCTAGAGCTAACATCATATAACCCAATTGAGACATTGTGGAATAAGCTAAACCTCTTTTAATGTCTTGTTGAGCAAGAGCTAAAGTAGCTCCTAATAAAACTGTTATGATTCCTATCAAGGAGATGAAATACATTATGTAAGGTATAACTAAGAAAAGAGGAAGAAGCCTAGCTACAAGAAAAATTCCCGCTGCTACTAAGGTAGCAGCATGTATAAGAGCCGAAATCGGAGTAGGTCCCTCCATGGCATCGGGTAACCAGACATGAAGGGGGAATTGCGCAGATTTCGCAATTGCACCGACAAATAACAGCGCAGCGCATAAAGTAACAAATAAAAAATTGACCTCTTTGCTTGAAATCAAATTATTTAATATTTGGAATAACTCCCGAAATTCAAAACTGCCTGTTATCCAATAAAAGCCTAAAATTCCTAATAATAAACCAAAATCCCCTACACGATTAGTTACAAACGCTTTTTCGCAAGCATTTGCCGCACCGGGTCGTGTAAACCAAAACCCTATTAATAGATAGGAACATAGTCCAACCAATTCCCAAAAAATATAAATTTGTATAAAATTAGAACTAGTAACTAATCCCAACATGGCAGCACTGAAAAAACTCATATAAGCAAAAAATCTCAAATATCCTTGATCGTGAGCCATATAATTATCACTATAAATAAGAACCATAATTCCAACAGTAGTGATTAATATTGACATAATAGAAGTAAGTGGGTCGATCAAGTAACCGAATTCAAAAGAAAAATCATTATTTATTATCCAAGACCATACATATTGATAGATAGAACCCCTATTTATTTGCTGAATAGATAGATTGATTGAAAATGCCATGACTATACTTAACAATAAAACACTCTGAAAAGACCACATACGACGAAGATTTTTTGTTACCGTGGGAAAAATAAGAAGTCCTGCTCCTATTAACATAGGAACTAGAAGGGGAACAAAAGGTATGATCCACGCATATTGATATGTTTGTTCCATAAACAGTTTGAGTCTTAATTAATTATTTCCGATTCACCCGATTTTATTTTATCTCTTTTGAAAAGAGTCAATAAAAAAAAATATGTACTAACTTAAACCAAACTGACAACTAAAATAAACTTTATAGAATTTTCTATTGTGAATTATTCTTAGTTAAAAACTTTCAATTATTCAAATCAAGAAGTTACAATTGGTCAAATAATCTGAAATAGATTCATTAGCAGTTTCCTTTTATTTTTCAAAGGAAAAATAGGTCTCTTTTCTTTTTATCCAAGGGAAAAGGATTACAGCTTTCAATTTCATTAAGCAAGAGTAGGATTTTGATCTTAAACCTTTCAATTGCACGTAGAACGATGAAAATAGACAGAAAGAAAGGCCGTTTTAGTTTCTTTTTCATTAGAATTATAATTCTAAGATGAAGTTCAACTAATTTGATGATTTCTACAGCACAGCGAATTCTATAGATTTTATTTTATGAATAATGCGAAATAGAGATAGCAATCAAAACAAACGAATGATTTTTACGAATACTCTCTGGAATTTTGAGAATATTATGACAATAATAAAAAAAAGATAGAATAAAAAAAACTAGATAGTAAAAACGATTCATTTTGAGCAATAGATGTCTTTCACATCCAGTTATAACCTAAAACTAAGTAATTTCTTCATTTTTAAATGGCAGTTCCAAAAAAACGTATTTCGAAATCAAAAAAGCGTATTCGTAAAAATACTTGGAAAAGAAAGAGCTTTTGGACAGCATTAAAAGCTTTTTCGTTAGGAAAATCCCTTTCGACCGGGAATTTGAAAAGTTTTTTTGTATCACAAACAAATAAAAAAACGTTGGAATAATCTGAGTCGACTTTTTTTTTACTCAAATTTCATGACTTCGGCTTTCTATTGATTTATACGATTTTTTTTATAGTTAATATAGAACTGGGAAATCGAACGCCTTGCTCTTATGATACGAGAATAGGAAATCCTAGATTTACTCATCTTTTTACTTAACTTAAAAAAAGAATACCTTTGAGGGTTCCCAAATATCATTTCGAGGGGGGCGAGTCTTTTTTTCCCCATCAACCTATTTGTTTATGACAAGTAACACTTTTATAGAGTAATATAATAAATAGAGTAAAGTAATACAATAAGGCGGATATGAGGATCTTTCGGTTTAGTTAACGAATCGTTGAAACTTATGAATTACTTTTGAAAATTGAAACCCTTTTTTACTTTCTGACTTTTTATTTTTGATGAATTCTTATACAGATCCCCAAGACTATCTTGTCATGTAATAAATATCGACAAAAGCCCCAATTTTTAAAATCAAGTATAAGTCTAAAATAAGAAAATGAGTATGTTATATCTGCATAATCGGTTAATTATGAGTTCTTTAAAATAGGTATATAGGTATTGCTAAAATTCATTTTTTTGTTTTGATTTCTGAAATCAAGACAAAAAAATGAAAACCAAAATTTTTGTTTTGAATTCGACCCCTAGTTACGAATCAAACTATCTAGTTACCGGAGTTTAATTCCAAGCGAGCCAAAAATACACGAAAACCATAAGTACATAAGTATTAAGTGAAATAAAACAAAGACTCTAAACTCAAATAATAAACTTTCAAATTCATATTTGAACAAATTTTTATGTATAAAATTGAACCATACTAGACTGAATTTCCCTTTCAAATCTTGACGTTTGCTTATTCATAGCCTATAATGAATTAGACTATTATGGGTTCACGACACGCCGCTATGGTGAAATTGGTAGACACGCTGCTCTTAGGAAGCAGTGCTAGCGCATCTCGGTTCGAGTCCGAGTGGCGGCATACGGTCTTCTAAAAAAAGAAAATAGATCTTATAATCTTATAAGAAATTCAATTCCCGATTTCCTTTTTCAATTTTTTCTTAGGTAATTGGGGGGCTAGACTCTTCGTTGTTTAAGCTTTTTTTTTATGATATTTTCAACCTTAGAGCATATATTAACTCATATTTCCCTTTCGATCATTTCAATTTTAATGACAATTCATTTGATAATATTTTTAGTCGACGAAATAAGAAAACTATATGATTCATCAGAAAAGGGCATGCTAGTAACTTTTTTCTGTATAACAGGATTATTAGCTACTCATTGGATTTCTTCGGAACATTTCCCACTAAGTGATTTATATGAATCATTCATTTTCCTTTCATGGAGTTTCGCTCTGATTCATATCATTCCGTATTTCACAAAAAATACAAAATTTTTAAGCAAAATAATCAGCCCAAGCGCTATTTTTACCCAAGGTTTTGCTACTTCAGGTCTTTTAACAGAAATACATCAATCTTCAATATTAGTACCCGCTCTTAAATCCGAGTGGTTAATAATGCACGTAAGTATGATGATATTGGGCTATGCAGCCCTTTTATGTGGATCATTATTATCAGTAGCACTTCTGGTCATTACATTTCGAAAAAACGGAAAGCTTTTTTCGAGGGGCAACGATTTTTTAAATGAGTCATTTTTATTTGGGGAAAATCTTTTTCAAAAGACTTCTTTTTTTTCTGCTAAGAATTATTATAGGACCCAATTCATTCAACAATTGGATTTTTGGAGTTATCGGGTTATTAGTCTAGGATTTCTCTTTTTAACCATAGGAATACTTTCGGGAGCAGTGTGGGCTAACGAAGCGTGGGGATCTTATTGGAGTTGGGACCCAAAAGAAACTTGGGCTTTTATTACTTGGATTGTATTCGCAATTTTTTTACATACTCGAACAAATATAAATTTCCAGAGTGTAAATTCCGCAATTGTGGCGTCTATAGGCTTTCTTATAATTTGGATATGCTATTTTGGAGTCAATCTAGTAGGAATAGGTCTACATAGTTATGGTTCATTTCCATCAACATCTAGTTGAATTCAAAAAACGTTCTTACAAATCTAAGAGAGTGCAGCATATAATAAATAAAAAAGATAAAAGACTATAATAATTAGATAATAAATAAAGATTAAAAACGAGCACACGTACCGTTTGAATCAAATATTGTATTGATTCAAACGGTACGCGGATGGTTCAAATTGATTGTTTTTACTTAACTGAAGAGAAGAACAAACCTTCCTTTTTACATTTACAAGGAACGTTTTTTTTTTACTTTTTTTAGGATTTTGGTTTTATTTATAAGACTTGTCGATAAAAAAAATTAGATAGAATAACTTCGACCTTTTCAACTGATAGTGAAAGAACGAAATCGGGGTACATACCAATACCTATGACGGGTAACAAAATGGAGATAGAAAGAAATAACTCTCGCGGTCCAGAATCCAAAAAAGAAGAGTTTGGGGCATTAAATAGCTTGTATCCATAAAACATCTGGCGTGACATAGATAATGAATAAATAGGAGTTAATATAATTCCAATTGCCATTACAAAAGAAATGAGTATTTTGGACATGAAAAGATATTTTTTGGCGCTAATTATTCCAAAAAATACTAGTAATTCGGCAACAAAACCGCTCATACCTGGTAATGCAAGGGAAGCCATTGAAAAGCTACTGAACATCGTGAATATTTTTGGCATTTGAATAGCTATTCCCCCCATTTCGTCAAGATAAACAAGCCGTATTCTATCATAAGTCGTTCCCGCCAAGAAAAAAAGTGCAGCACCAATAAATCCATGAGAAATTATTTGTAAAAGAGCTCCATTAAGTCCCGTATCGGTCATAGAACCAATTCCTATAATTATAAAACCCATATGAGATACAGAGGAATAGGCTATTCGTCTTTTTAAATTTCGTTGTCCAAGAGATGTTAAAGCTGCATAGATCATTTGTATTGTGCCTACTATCACCAAATAGGGAGAAAATATAGAATGGACGTGAGGAAATAATTCCATATTGATTCGAATCAATCCATATGCTCCCATTTTTAATAAGATTCCGGCTAGAAGCATACAAGTACTGTAATGTGCTTCTCCGTGGGTATCGGGTAACCATGTATGTAGGGGTAAAATAGGTGATTTGACAGCAAAAGCAATAAAAAATCCAATATAGAATATTATTTCTAAAGCCGCGGGGTATGACTGATTTACTGATGTTTCAAAATTGAATGTTGGTTCATTCGAACCATATAAAGTAAGACCCAAAACTCCCATTAATAGAAAAATGGAACCCCCTGCCGTATACAAAATAAATTTTGTAGCTGAGTATAGACGTTTCTTCCCCCCCCACATGGATAGAAGTAGATAAACGGGAATTAATTCTAATTCCCACATGATGAAAAAAAGGAAAAGGTCTCGAGAAGCAAATGATCCTATTTGACCACTGTACATTGCTAACATGAGGAAATGAAATAATCGAGAATCACGAGTAACTGGCCGGGCCGCTAAAGTAGCTAAAGTGGTTATAAATCCTGTCAATAAAATAGGGCCTACAGAAAGTCCATCTATTCCCAATCTCCAATGGCAATCAAAAAAATTGATCCATTTATAAGTCTCCTCTAGTTGGATTAATGGATCGTCTACCTGGAAATGAAAACAAAATGCATAAGTCGTTATAAGGAGTTCTAAAATACATATACAAAGTGTATACCATCTAATTACCCTATTTCCTTTATGGGGAAGAAAGAAAACGATGGAACCCGCAAATATTGGAAAAACGACAATTATTGTTAACCAAGGAAAAAAATTCGTGGTAAAGACAAGATACACTTGGCCCACAAAACCCGTGCTCGAAAATCAAAATATTTGAAGCACGGGTTTTCAGTAAAAAAATGAAATGGATTCCGGTAGAGTTTTCTGGAACATATCAATAAGCTAGACCCATACTGCGAGTTGTTTCATGCCATAAATAAACTCGGACACTCAAGAAATCTGTTGGACAAGCGGATTCACATCTCTTACAACCAACACAGTCCTCTGTTCTTGGAGCGGAAGCAATTTGTTTAGCCTTACATCCGTCCCACGGTATCATTTCTAATACATCGGTAGGGCAGGCTCGGACACATTGAGTACATCCTATACATGTATCATAAATCTTTACGGAATGTGACATTGGATCTATAGAGTTCTGAACGTCATAAATTTTCGATCTAGTAACCTTGATAAACGAATCCCTTTTTTAGATACCAGATGAATCAATGAGTTATCAGAATTTTTCTAATCAATCTACTTCTGGATTGGTTTAGGAGAGAGGGCTAAAATACTTTGATTTATTATGTTTTTGCAAACATGATCATACCTTATGTAGATGTAGCAAACCTACATGCGAATTCTAATCAATTTATCAACACTCAATATTATAATTTATAGGATTCATACTAATTATTCAACAAATTTGATTGGTCAATACGAGTTGATTTTCTGTTACGATAAATTGAGGAAACAATAGCCAGCCCAATAGCTGCTTCAGCAGCTGCAATAGCTATAGTAAAAATTGAGAAAATGTCTCCTTTTAATTGACGATTATCAAAAAAATATGAAAATGTTACCAAATTCATATTAACTGCATTAAGTATAAGTTCAAGACACATAAGGGCTCTAACCATATTTCGACTTGTGATCAATCCATAGATACCGATAGAAAATAAAAAGGCACTCAACACAAGGGCATGCTCGAGCATCATTAAAAAACTCCTTATCAATCTTGACTTGTTTCAATAAGAAAAAACAATTCAACCGATTCGATTGACTTGTGTATAACAAATATGTAACAACATAATCTAGTGGTAATAGATTGACTTCACGCTAAAGGCTTTCAATTTTAGATTTATACAGTATACAGGAAAAAAAGAATTGAAGGAAAATGAATGGGGTAAAAGTTTTATTTGAATTCTTTGAAAATTTGAATATCAATTTTTTATTGACGAGCTACAACAATTGCACCTATTAGAGCAACTAAAAGAATTATTGAAATGAGTTCAAATGGAAGAAAAAAATCTGTTGATAAATGAATTCCAATTTGTTGACTATTGCTTATCAAATCTTGCTCGATAATCTGGTTTGATCGTGTAGTCCAAATAATACCGTACCATGACGTATCTAGAATAGTCGAAATTAGTGAAATAAAAAGACTTATACAAACTTGTGAAGTAATACCATCTCCAAGGGTCCAAAGAGGAAAATCATTTGAATATTCTGAACCATTCAAGAACATCACAGCAAAAAGAATTAAAACATTTATAGCTCCTACATAAATGAGTAGCTGTGCAGCAGCTACAAAATAGGAGTTAGATAGAATATAGAATAACGATATACAAACAAGAACCAATCCCAACGAAAAGGCCGAATAAATTGGATTGGGAAATAATACTACTCCTATACCCCCTAATATAAGACCTGATCCTAGAAAAACTAAAAGAAAATCATGTATTGGTCCAGGTAAATCCATTTTTTATCAATTCTAAAAAAAAAAATATAAATCGAAGAATTTCATGATTTTATTGACCTGACCAGGAAAAAGAAGTTATTCATATCTCATTCTTTATTGATCCAAAGAAAAACCCTGTCTCTTCTTATCTCATTTATTTTGAAATCATTATTTTGACTAGTTACTAGAACAATAATCTAAACATAGAAATCAATTTTCTAGCCAAACGAAGTTACGAGTCTCACTAACCAATCAATAGGTTGAATTGACCAAGCAAAAGAATATCATTTTTTTAGACCCAAACTGAGCTTAGTAATTGGTAATTTTTTTTTTTAATTAATAGTTTATTCATTTTTGATTTGAGGTAAATTCGAAATTTTTCGAATTGTATAATCCTCAATTACTGACATTGGTAACCGACCCAAAGCAATTTGATTAAAATTCAATTCATGCCGATCATAAGTAGAAAGTTCATATTCTTCAGTCATTGATAAACAATTTGTTGGACAATATTCAACACAATTACCGCAAAATATACAAAGTCCAAAATCAATACTGTAATTAAGCAATCGTTTCTTGCGAATATCTGTTTCCAATTGCCAATCAACAACAGGTAAATCTATAGGACATACACGAACACAAACTTCACAAGCAATGCATTTATCAAATTCAAAATGGATTCGGCCTCGAAAGCGTTCTGGTGTGATCAATTTTTCATAGGGATATTGAATAGTTACGGGTAAACGATTTGCATGGGACAGGGTAATCATGAAACCTTGACCGATATACCTGGCAACTCGTATTGTTTGTTGACCATAATTCCTGAGTTCAGTTACCATAGGGAACATATCGTGAATATCTATAAAAAATTTATGTTTGTTTCTTTCTCTTGTTTGAGGCAAGCCGTCAATCTTGAATATTGTAGTCTTTTACAGTGAAAGAAGTTGAGACGAAGTTGTTAATAATAGATTACCTAGAGAAATAGGTAAAAGAAATTTCCATCCAAGATTTAATAATTGGTCCATTCTAAGCCTTGGTAAAGTCCATCTTGTTGCAATAGAAATGAACAAGAACGAAAAGGTTTTAGCTAATGTAATAACGATACTTACTATTGTTCCAAAGACTTTACCCCTTTTAGTTATGTCAAAAATGTCAAAAAGCTCAGGGACAAATATGTATGGAATAGAAAGATTCCAACCCCCTAAGTAAAGAACGGTTACAAATAATGAAGAAATTAGTAGATTCAGATATGAAGCAACGTAAAATAAACCAAATTTGATGCCTGAATATTCGGTTTGATACCCCGCTACTAATTCTTCTTCCGCTTCTGGTAAATCAAAAGGTAATCGCTCGCATTCGGCTAAAGAAGAAATTATAAAAATGATAAACCCTATCGGTTGACGCCACAAATGCCACCCCCAAAAACCATACTTTGACTGCGCTTCAACGATATCAACTGTACTTGAACTGTTAGATAATCATAGTCGATGATAACAGTAATGTTATCATCGCTATTCCAGAACCGTACATGAGATTTTCATCTCATACGGCTCCTTAGAAGTCAAAAATAAATCTAAGGACTCTTCCATATTATTCATATGGTTGTCGGATAGATAGAGTCAAAAAATATTCTAAGGTCCCGAATTATACCAATTGAATTCTGTCTGCTATATAAATTAAGTGCTTCGGAATTGATCTCAATCTTTTAAGAATTTTCGTTGGTCTTTGTTTATTAATAACTTCATCTTTCAATAAAACAAAAAATTTGTTTTGTTTGTAGTAGATATTTCAACCTCTCATTTTCTTCAATTACGAAAAAGAATTAGGCATTTGTTCATGAATCGTGATAAAGATTTTGTCTCTTGATTTATTTTATTTCCTATGCCGAATAAAATCAATCTCACCTTTTTATTTCGCGCCTATTCTCCTTTCTCAGAAAAAAGGGGGACTTGGACCAAAGTAAAAGATTACTTCGTTCTTTATAGTTATTTTCTTAATCGGTGAATAGGAGGATACTCTGGATCAGGATCGTGGGGAGTACTTCTTGATCATTTCTACTAACTTCAAGTCCCCATTTGAATTCCTTATATGTAGAGAAATATCCTGTTGGATAACTTACATAATCTTTATTACAAATCCTTTGTGTATCTTGGTCTTCCTACCCATCCACTCGTTTTTGAAACCTCCCGTTATGGAAATACATCTTAGGGTATATAGATAGTAAAAACTCCATACAGTTGATCTTTGAAACCCGCTTCCGGCTATGATGACGAATACACCAAGCTTGGGGGTAAAAAGCAAACATAAAAAAGTTTTTTTTCTGTTTGCTTTTTTCACTTTATTCTTGTACATAGGAAAGAAGACTTAATCCTTGTACTGCCAAATTCGAAGCCGCTTTTTTTTCACTCATATAACTATCTAGTTTCCTTCATCATCCCCAAGTACCCAATACTCTAGAAGAACTACGAACACAAAAAAATTTGTATATAAAAAAAAATAAATCGCCCTAAAGATCTTAAAAGTTAGAAACTTAGAAGGATTCTTCAAAAACTTTGAATAAAAATATGAAAATAAAAATACCGCTATAAATATATAGCATCCATAGAAAAAAAAGAGAGATAGACATAAGAAATATTACTAGAAATATTATTAATTATAGAGAATTACTTTTCTTTTAAAGTGTTTTTTTTTTTTTTGCTTGGCTTATTACTAGCGAAGCAAGAAATTGCATTGTGGGTGCAAAAAGAAGAAATTGATTTCTAGTTTTTATAGTTATCATAATTTTATTGAACTTCGGGTTTTAAGAGGAAATTCATAGTTGTTCGATCTCACAAGTCAAAATTACCAAAACGCATAGAGCTTTTTTATACCTGATCGAATCACACGCAGAGAAATTGATAATACACATAAAGCTAAGGGTATTTCATAACTAATTGATTGAGCAGCTGCCCGTAGACCACCTAAAAAGGAATATTTATTATTTGATCCATATCCGGACATAAGAAGTCCAACGGGAGCAATACTTGAAGCGGCGAGCCAGAAAAAAACCCCAATACTAAGATCGGCTAAAACAAGCTTATAACCAAAAGGAATTACTAAATAACTTAGAAAAACGGATATGACTGCTATCGAAGGTCCGATACGGAATAAGCGGGTATCCCCTCGAGATGGAAGAAGGCTTTCTTTCAAAAGGAGTTTGATACCATCTGCTAAAGCTTGAAGAATTCCTAAAGGACCCGCATATTCGGGGCCAATACGTTGTTGTATTCCTGCGGATATTTCCCTTTCTAACCAAACAATTACTAGTAAACCCATTGTGATTCCTAATACAATAGTAAAAATAGGGGCAAGTATCCATATGATCCCATAGACTTCTTTGACTTTTACGGATTCCAATCTGGAAAAGGAATGGATAGCCTGGATTTGTGTTGTATCAATTATCATTTCAACGATCAACTTCCCCCATAATGATATCTATGCTACCTAGTATCGTCATAATATCAGCCAATTTCATTCTTTTAACCACCTGAGGAAGAATTTGCAAATTGATCAAACCCGGTGGACGAATTTTCCATCTCCAGGGAAAAACGCTCTGATCTCCTATCAGAAAAATTCCCAATTCTCCCTTTGGAGCTTCGACTCTCACATAAAGTTCTTGCTTCGATAATTCAAAAATCGGAGAGGTTTTTTTAGCAATGAATCGGTATTCAAAATCATTCCATTGGGGATGTTTTACTCTATCAAAACGTCGGATTTCTAAATTCTCATAAGGCCCCCCCGGAATTCCTTCCAGGGCCTGTTGAATCATTTTTATGGATTCTTCCATTTCGCCGATTCTTACTAAATAACGAGCTAAGGAATCCCCCTCTTTTTGCCATTGAACCTCCCAAGCAAATTCGTCGTAACACTCATACTGATCGATTTTACGAAGATCCCATTCTATTCCCGAAGCTCGTAGCATTGGTCCGGATAAACCCCAATTGAGTGCTTCTTCTGCCCTAATAGTGCCTATACCTTCAACTCGTTCTAAAAAAATGGGATTCTGTGTAATAAGTTTTTGATATTCAGCAACCCCTGTTAAAAAATAATTGCAAAAATCCAAACATTTATCTATCCAGCCATGGGGTAGATCAGCAGCTACTCCCCCGATACGAAAAAAATTATGCATCATTCGCATACCGGTGGCAGCTTCGAATAGGTCATATATCAACTCTCTTTCTCGAAAAATATAGAAGAAAGGAGTCTGCGCCCCAATATCCGCCATAAATGGACCGAGCCATAACAAATGGGAAGCTATACGACTTAACTCCAACATAATGACTCTGATATAGCTAGCTCTTTTAGGTATTTGAATATTGCTCAATCGTTCAGGTCCATTTACGGTTATTGCTTCTGTAAACATAGTAGCTAAATAATCCCAACGTGTGACATAGGGCAAATATTGTATAATTGTTCGGTTTTCCGCAATTTTCTCCATCCCTCTGTGTAAATAACCCAATATTGGTTCGCAGTCAATAACATCTTCACCATCGAGAGTAAGAATAAGTCGAAGAACACCATGCATTGATGGGTGGTGAGGACCCATATTGACTATCATGAGGTCTTTTCTTGTAGCTGGTGCAGTCATAAATTTTTTACCGATTCGTTCTTCCATGTAATTCTTCCATGAATTGCTGAATGTGAAAAGAGGTTCATCAAAATTGAAACGAAACAAATAAGTTAAAAACAAATGACTCCTCAAATTAAAAATTAATGAGTTTTTGTCTCTCGAATATCCAATTTCTCAATTAATTCTTTATAACGTACTTTATTTTTTTTTGACAAATAAGCTAGCAGACGTTGACGTTTTCCCAAAATTTTACGCAAACCTTTCTGAGATAAATAGTCTTTTTTGTGCAATTTTAAATGGGAAGTAAGTCTCTGTATCTTATTGGTGAAATTGAATATTTGAAATTCAACGGACCCTCTGTTTTCTTTGGTTTCTTCTTGAGAAATAACCGAAATTAATAAGTTTTTTACCATAAAAAAAGAATTGATCCCCTTCCCTGATATATATTTTAACGAATTTTATTGATCAATAAAAAGAATGCCAATAATTTGAATGATTGATATAGAATAAATTGCTTTCTGAACTCCTCAGTTTATCCATTCCAATTAATTCAAAATCCTATTTTGAATTCAGATAAGAATCTCGTACATTTTTGTATTCACAAAAGTGAATCAATTAGACCTATACTGAAATGAATATCTTTGGATTCATTGATAATTTATAGGTCTAATGTATACGCTGTATCCTCTATTCAGTGAGATTCGAATGAGGTATAAGATAAGGCATGTGTGCATTTGTTTTCTGTCATATACCCTGCTACAGGGTATCCTGCTACAGGGTATATAGTAATACTATCAACGAATTTTCAATGGTAGATACATATGGATCCTTAAGATACTGAAACGACTGCCGTTATTAGTATCAAACCAATAACGATTCATACAAGCTAAATCTTCCAATCGATAATTGGGCCAAAGAAAAAACTTGAATTGAATTAATTCATTTTTCTTCTTATCACGAGGGTTCCTTTCTTCCCAAAAGTGACTATAGTTTTTTACCCCGTTTTCGTTGAAAAATACGGAATTGGTATCCACATCATTCGAATTGTTTGAATTGAAACAAATTAGAATTCTCAATTCTCTACGACGTCTAGACGATAAAATATTTTCAAGAACAAGCGCATCAAAATGATTGTTCTCTCTAGCTCGAATTATTCTTTGTTTTCGGTATTGTTGATTAGTTTTGTTTTTACTCTTATGAACCAACGAAATACCTATGGTTTGATACATAAGAAATTGCCCATTGTTTTTTACAGACAGTCCAAGGCGGTCCATAACCACTCTCATATTTTTGAAAAATTTTAGAATACTCAAATTCCCCTTCGACTTCCACATTATATTTAATTCTAATTTTCTCCTTTCAATGCATGATAAAGTCATGGTTTCTAGATTTATCGAGCTCTTCGGGAGAGATAATATCCGGACATTTTTGCGAATGTTTTGACCGATATTCTTTTGATCCCATCTCAATTGCAAAAGGAAATACTTTTTCATGAATAACTCTCTTACCTCTCTTCTACTTAGACTTTGATCTTCACTATCGGTTTCACTTTTCTTTTCACTATTGGTTTCACTTTTCTTTTCACTATCGGTTTCACTTTTCTTTTCACTATCGGTTTCACTTTTCTTTTCACTATTGGTTTCACTTTTCTTTTCACTATTGGTTTCACTTTTCTTTTCACTATTGGTTTCACTTTTCTTTTCACTATTGGTTTCACTTTTCTTTTCACTATTGGTTTCACTTTTCTTTTCACTATTGGTTTTACTTTTCTTTGTACCTTTTTTCATGTCTGATTTCGTGGAATCTTCTTCTTCAAGATTTTTGTTTTCAGCGATGTTTTTCTCTTTATTATCGGTTTCACTTAGATTCGAATTTAAAAGAAGTAATTTGCTTGGTATAATCCACGGTTTCGTTTTATATACATTAAAAAGCCGCACAAATTCTGGGAAGAACCAAAGTTCCAGATTCGAGATGGGACGATTTAGTATTTCTTCATTCATTCCCATCCAATCAAAAAAAGAATTTGGTTGATAGATTTCTGCATTTTGATTACTGCTGGGATTAACCTCTTCTTGTTTATAAATTGGATCAATTAATTGATCGTTATTAGTGCCAATTGGAGTCTTTTGATTACTGCTGGGATTGATCTCTTCTTCGGGATTGATCTCTTCCTCTTCTTTTTTCTCAATTCGAAAAAATATTTCATTGTTATTAGTCTCAATTGGAGTCTTTTGATTACTGCTGGGATTAACCTCTTCTTGTTTATCAAGTGGATCAATTAATTGAAAATTATTAGTCCCAATTCGAGTCTTTTGATTACTGCTGGGATTGACCCCGACCCAGGATTCAATAGCCACTTTTTTTCTAAGATCAAAATAGATATTTTCCCAATTAAAATATTTTCTATTCAGATTTTTTTCTATATATGGAATATATACCCTTTCTATTCTTCCTATAAAAATATTGATAGGGATATTTCCTGTTATCGCAAACAAGGAGTTTTGCGACATATTGTAATTATCAGAAACCGCTTGCCTTTTAGTTACTTGAGGGATTGATCCATAAAAAACCGAGTCACCTTTATTTTCATTATTAATGGATTTATATGATAAAAGATCATATCTATAACATTTTTGAAAATTATCTTTTTGATTCGATAATGAGTTAAGACCCTTTTTTTTCGTGTAATGACTTAATTGGTATTTTTCACATGAATTCCGTTTTTTTAAATATTTTTTTTGAGACCTACAATATCGATTAACCCTATTTCGCCATTTTTGTTTTTGTGACATTAAGCTAGACCAGATAATCTGAGATAAATCGTATTGATAATTCCCTCTTAACCAATTTTTCCATTGACTCGTTATAGACCGCTGAAGTTTCTTATGTATTACTTCAGACTGAAATATTCCTTGTGTTCGAAAGGAGTCCTTCATTTGAGTTTTAAGGAAGAAAGATGTTCCATGATGTTGAAGAACGGATCTTAATTTAGACAAGTTAACAACCCCAGTTTGCGATATTTTGTAAAATACATATGCTTGTGACAAGTTGGATAAATCACAAAAAATTTCTGAATTTTTCTTACTACTATTATAAGTTTTTATATTTGAAATAAAGTGAATTGTATTTTTAGTTTTTTTATTCATTATTTTTTTATTTGTTTCATTCTTGGAAATAAATTTTCCAATCAAATTTTTTGTAGATTCAAAAAATAGTTGTGTATTCATTTGGCAAATATGAATAGTAGATAAACAAATATCGTTATATATTCTTTGAATTAAAAATTTTCTAAAATAATGAAATTTACATATTATGTTTTTTATTTTTACACTTTGCCAAATCTTTTTTGACAACTCTAATTTACAACTTTTTTTGTAAGTACTAATATCTAGTTCTAGAGTTACTTTTTTTTTCTCTTCGGTAATTCTTTCTATTTGATTTTTGATTGTACTTGTTCTATCAGTCATAGCTTGCATTTTAGTTTCTATCAGTGAAGAATTTGTCCAATCTGGAATTTGAATTTGACTAAAAGATTCATTAATTATCTGGTTGCTTATTCTAGAATCTTTTTCTTTTTCCATTCCACCTATTTCTCTCGATCTAAATAAGAAAATTGGTTTACCCTTAGAGAGGTCTTTTTCTATTTTTTGAAGATTTTGGTTTGTTGTTCTTGTTTCTTTTGAAACTTTTTTAAATAATTTTATTTTTATTTTTTTTAAAACGCTTTCAGCTGTAACCTTTTCATATTTTTCAATTGTTTTTTCGATTTCCTTCAAAATGGGTTCAAAAAAGGAAGGTGTTTTTCGGGGAGAGCCAAAAGGCAGTTCTGTTTCCCTTCCAAAAATCGTTAAAAAACAAACATCATCACGAGAAGTTAGCGATTCAGATGTGTGCCAAGGTTTCAGATGGAAAGGATATAGAATCTTGATCTGAATACCTTGTATCAACCAATTTTCCGGAAATTCTGTTTCGGAGACCGGAGTACCAGTATAAGTGCACTTAATATGCTTTTCTCTATTCCATTCCTCGAAATCTTCAGACCATTCAGGACTTTGCAATAATAGCATACGTCCAAGATTTTTACCGATTATCAATGAAGGTAATATAAGATTTTTTCTAAGACTTGATTGGGCTATTAAAATGCAACCCCTTAACATTTGGGTAAGTTCAAAAGTATCCCAGGCTTCCTCTATCTCTAATCGTTTTCTTTGCTTTACTCGTTCGCTTTTCTTTTTAGATTCTCTTTTTGGTTTTTCTTCTCTTTTTGTTTGTTCGTCTCTAGACTCTAAAATCCTGAACCCTTTTCGCGCCGACCAATTTCTAAAAATTCGGTTCAGTTGAACCGGGCGGGGGATAGCAAAAGAAAAAAAAAAATTTTTTTTTATCCTGTCAAAAAAAAGGGGCGAATGTGCATTTGCTTGAAACAGT